TGAACCTACGACATCGGGTTTTGGAGACCCGCGTTCTACCGAACTGAACTAAGAGCGCTTTCTTATATCCTATAACAGTAGATACGATTGTAAATAAAAAGATTTCAAAGGGTATTGCGTAAATAGAGTCTGTATAAATAAAAGATTATGCCCAATTTTATCCCCAATGAATCCCTCGTAACTGTTCATAGGAGAAAGAATAGGTAGGGATGACAGGATTTGAACCCGTGACATTTTGTACCCAAAACAAACGCGCTACCAAGCTGCGCTACATCCCTTTTTCAAAATTGTTGTACAGTGTCATTGTACAAAATTCATGTCCTGTTTTCCACATCATTCTTTTTTGCTCTAACTATATATATATATATAATGTTCTTGTCATTTTTTTTATCGGCAAAATTTTATCTGCTAGATCCTTGTAATATGCATTTTAGTTAGTAATTCCCAATTAGAATTCAATTTATTGCAAAAACAAATGACCTTGAACTACAAGATTGGGTTATCTATGATCTATGTATTAGAATTTATATAGACTATATATGTATTACAATATACAATACAAATAAAGAATTACAAGAAAAAGTAAATATAAAATAAAAGAAGAAGGAGGATTTTCAATGCGAGATATAAAAACATATCTCTCCACGGCACCTGTGCTAACCACTCTATGGTTTGGGTCTTTAGCGGGTCTATTGATAGAAATTAATCGTTTATTTCCAGATGCCTTGTCATTCCCCTTTTTTTCATTTTTATTAAATTCTTTTATTGATATGTGAAGAAATGAAGAAGATTTGAGATTAATTCTACGTAACATGGCTCCAATTTCGCTCCCTTTTTTATTTTTGATTTAGGATAGGAAAGAATAAATAAAAAGTATATCGAACCTCAGTCAAGATAAAGTGAATCAACAATAGAATTTTTGGAAAAATAAATGGAAAAGTGGATCCAGTCTAGGGATGGTTCGATGAAATTATAATATATAAAGAAGAAAATACTGAGATTAGGATAGGAAGAATTCCTAGTTAGAAAAAATTGTATTACTTAATTATTACTAGATTCTTAATATTCTTCTATTAATAAACATGACTATCTTTCTTTATAGTTCTAGTAATTCCTAATAATGATATTTTAGATTATAGTGCTTCGAAGTCATTCAAATAATTAGAATTTGAAAAAAGAATCTTTACAAATTACATTTATAATTAGTAACTTTTATTAATATAGATTTTTTTGTTTTATTCTTATTAATTATTTTATTTTATATTTGGTTCGGATCAAAAAAAAAAATGAGGAGAGTTCTAAAATGAAGTCGATCCAAAATGAAAAGGAGATTCATGGCCAAGGGTAAAGATATAAGAATTATAGTGATTTTGGAATGTACCTGTTGTGTTAGAAAGGGTGTCAATAAAGAATCGACGGGCATTTCCAGATATATTACTCAAAAGAATCGACACAATACACCCAATCGATTAGAATTGAGAAAATTTTGTCGCTATTGCCAAAAGTATACAATTCACGGGGAAATAAAGAAATAGATAGAACAGAATCCGTGTATGATTTTTTCAAGGAGCGGGACTTAACATAACATATATACAATACAAACCAAATCCTCTTTTGGTCGGATTTTCAATGAAGAAGAAAAAAAAAAAATAGAATTGTATAATTGTATTTTATATATAAGGAATAAACAAACAAGGGATAAGCAAACCATGGATAAATCCAAACAACTTTTTCGTAAATCCAAGCGATCTTTTCGTAGGCGTTTACCCCCAATTGGATCGGGGGATCGAATCGATTATAGAAACATGAGTTTAATTAGTCGATTTATTAGTGAACAAGGTAAAATATTATCTAGACGGGTGAATAGGTTGACCTTGAAACAACAACGATTAATTACTATTGCTATAAAACAAGCTCGTATTTTATCTTCGTTACCTTTTCGTAATAATGAGAAACAATTTTATAGAGTGGAGTCAATCCCTAGAACTACTAGTCCTAGAACCAAAAATAAATAGATAGACTCTTCAAAACTCCAATCGGAACTCAAGCTCAGATTAATGTTTTGCTCGAAAAAACCTAGAATCTAGAATCCAGATTGGATTCTTGTGTTATAAAAAAGGAAAAATGGGGAAGCAATCTTTTTTTTCTTGAAAGATGTTCGTTTATTCCTACTACTCAAATCTTCATTTCTTTTTCTTATATCTTCCCGGAGTACATTCTCCGGGAAATTCTGTTTCAATCATTCTTGTTTCTTGTATAGTAGATTCTATTAAGATTCTTTTCTTCCTTTATTTGATTTTTATTTTTGATTGATTATTTTATTGAAAATCATATCAAAACAATTCTTATTTGATAGGGCTATTTGCGCAAGTATTTTACGATTCAAAAGCAATTGTCTCTTGTACAGATTGTGTATGAGTTTGCTATAACTATAGAATACCATTTCCTCGCGAGTTACTGCATTTATACGAGTGATCCACAAACGACGAAAATCTCTCTTTTTCCTGCTCCTATCTCGATGAGAGGAAACCAAAGCTCTCATTCTTTGTTGAGCAGTCGTTCGAGTAAGTCTTGAATGAGCCCCTATAAAGGTTGATGCAAATAAACGAATTTTTTTTCGACGTCTCTGAGCTGTATATCCTCGTTTAACTCTGGTCATTGAATCAAATGAAACTCTCTTGAATAACTAATTGATTTCTCTTCTTTCAGTCACTCTTTTCCTCCGGTTGATTAATAACAAAACGGATTATTCCGATATATAAACTATAAATTCCAATGGCTTTTGCTACTATGACCTTCCCGACCACGATTTTTTCTTCCAGGTATCTAAAAAATGCTGCTAAATAAAAAAGAATAGTGGGTTCCCTCGTTTCTATGGCAACTTCTGAAACGGTGAGGTCCTCTCTATACACCGGAGCCTCTTATTTCATTTAATCAAATTTTATTGTAAACTTGTATAGTTCACACTCTTTGGCTCTACCTATCTATTTTTAAATTAGAATTTTTTTTTTTTTTTCAATTCTAATTAGAAAGTAATAGATAGTCCTTTTCACAAAAAAGCTATCCATACAGTGACGGCATTTAATTCTGAAAGTTGGCTAAGTAGCTAACCCTGTTAGTCCGTTTTTTTTAAGAATAGGAGCATAACCTTTTTGCTTCTTATAAATTTATTTCCTCCGCTTAATGGATAACTTTTTGCTACCAATGGAGAATTTCTTCTCATTTCAAACGGAGTGATTGGATTTAACCAATAGAAACCATAAATTCCATAACATAAACATAATAGGTCGATGATAGATCTTCATTTTTAGATATTATAAAATAGTCAATTAAATGTCCGTTTTCCACTCTATCTATCCTATTCATTGGTAGTGGTCGTAAATAATTTTTTTTTCATTTCTTCAAACTCATGATCTGAACTAAACGAGTCACACATACACCCTAGTACATGTTCCTCGACGCTGAGGACATCCTCGAAGAGCGGGAGATTTCGTGACATTTCTTATTGGCTGTCTTGCGTTTCTAATAAGTTGTTTAATGGTTGGCATATCGTGTCTATAGAATCTCATTCTAGATAGAATAGAGCGGGTTGGCTTAGATCGATCTTAACCTGATGGTTGATGATTATGAATGATTTCTATTCAATATAAAATCACGGAAAATTCAAATTTGTAAATGGAATTCTATATTTATACGAAATCCTCAACATTTTCATTTTCGACCGCTACAAGATCAACGATGCCATGAGCTTGGGCTTCTGTTGCTGACATAAAAACATCCCTTTCCATATCTTCGGATATCACCCATAAAGGGTTGCCCGTTCTTTGTACATAAACTTTTGTGAGGGTTTCGCGAAGCTTCAATAGTTCTTCTGCTTCCAGAATAAATTCCCCTGCCTGTGCTTCATAAAAAGAACTAGCAGGTTGGTGAATCATAACCCTGATGATATTGATATAACACCATGAACGGTTCTTCTATCTCTATTTTGCATGATTGAGTTTAAGTAAGGGGGAAGATAAAAAAAAAAAAAAAAAAAGAGAATTAAACAACCGTACGGGCATCTTTTGTACATTGCATACGGCTCTGCAATGAAATTTATTTTTCGATATAAAAAATTCTATCGAAAAAAAGAAATAGAACCCATCCGATCCAAATCGTTAAATGATCCATTTACCACCCTTCCTTTCGTAGTAAAAAAAAAAATACTATGATGGTTCTGTTGCTTTATATATTTATCTCATCTGTAGTTTAGCAATCCCAAAGTTTCTTTTTGATACGATAGAAAATTCTTTTTTTTTTTTTTTCCATTTTTTGACTCTTTTTTTCTTAAAATAAAGATAAGAAAGAGACTTCTGGTGTGGAAGAAAAATGGTTTGTGACGCTGAAATTTACTCTTGACACATAAGATCAAATTGGGAATAACCCTTCTTTCATACTACTATCTCGATACAAAAATCTCATGTTATAAAAAAACAATAATGTTTGTTCATATCGAACTCGAAGTGCCATGCTATTATTACTTATTCTTTATTTTCTTTTTTATTTGATTCATATTTGATACAGCGAAGGCATAGTCTTCTTTTTTCTCATCTCAAATAAAAACTCATTGGCGCCAAGCGTGAGGGAATGCTAGACGTTTGGTAATTTCTCCTCCGACTAGAATGAAAGATCCCATTGAAGCGGCTAATCCCATGCATATTGTATGTACATCCGGTGACACAAATTGCATAGTATCATAAATGGATATTCCTGGTATTACCCATCCGCCTGGAGAGTTTATAAACAAATACAGATCCCTAGTATCATCTTCTATGCTGAGATATACCATGATACCAACAAGTTGATTCGAGATCTCGCTATCAACCTCTTGGCCTAAAAAAAGTAATCTTTCTCGATGAAGTCGGTTGATTAGGGCAAAATTTTATCCCTGAAGAACCGTACATGCACCTTTGGATGCATACGGTTCGAAAGAATTGCGAAAAAAAAAATCAATATGTTGATTCTAGTCTTATTTCTTTTTTATTTTTTAACAGGAGTTTTGGCCTCCTTCTCTATATTATATAATGTAAATGTAGAAAATAAAAAAGAATTTTCTGAACTTATTGAACTAACTTCTCATTGATGTATTCTTTCATCGAAATTCAAATAACGATGTAATTTTCTTGTTCCTGAATGGGCCCTTTCAATTCTTTTAGGTTCTTGTTCTACTCCGGGGGAAGATTTGCCCGAATTACATTTGCGCATATAGGGCAAATGATTTCATTACCACTTCTTTTTTTTTTCAATTCGTTTCATAGCTTTCCCTAAACTATTCAATGTATTCATCATACTACTCTTTTGAAGTAGGCAGTTTGATACTATCCCTATAGTAAGTATAATAATAGCCTATGATATAAGCGGTAATCGTGTAATAATATATTCCATATAATATATAATATATTCTATTATAGTTATATTTTAGTAAGTTGCATTGTATTGAATTACTAATGAATTTCTTCAATTCTTAATAATTTTATTAGATTTATATATATATTTTTTTTTATTCTATATTTCATATTCTTATATTATCTTAATTAAATACTTATATATATTTTAAAAAGATTTTTTATTTTTTATAGTTTATATTTATATTACTACATTTACACTCCCATTCTATTACTTTACTCTTACCGTTTATTCTCTGAACGGAGCCTGGATACTTTATTTTATCAGTTCAAGTAAACCATCAATTATTCTAATTGATAATATTGATCCCCAATAGCAATTATTGTACTTCACGCTCCAAATTATTGATGGTTAAATCAATACAATATAGAATATATATCTATTGGATTGGGCGAAATATAGAATACTCGATCGGGGGAGATAACGGGGAAATACCATATGACCAATATGTCTGACAAGTCGCACTATACGTCAACCCAAACTGCATCCTCCTCTCCAGGACTCCGAAAAGGTACTTTTGGAACACCAATGGGCATTAAAATAAAAAAAAAAAAAATGAAGCACTATACTTTACTTTAATATAGAAACGTAACAATGGCTTTATTGTCTTTATCCTTTTTTCTTTATTTTCTCTTTTCAAATTTTCAAATTATATATATTTTTTTTTTATTAGAATATATATCGAAATTCTAAGTTAGAATATAAATTTTTCTCTTTTTATATCTTCTTATATTATATTATCTATATTATAGAAAAAGATGAGAAAATATTCTATTAGATAATAGAATATTTTCTCATTATATAGATAGAATTTAGAATTCTACTATATATTACTATATATAAGTATATATAGGAAGACAGAATGAATAAAGAAAAATTGGAACGAATGGGATCGATTGGATCGGCCTATTGTTCGAATTATTTCAAATGATAAACAAGTATCTATGCACTCTTTCTCATAAAAACCTCCCATTGCATATTGGTACTTATCGGGTATAGAATAAGATCTGTTTATCTTTGTTATTCTTAATAAAAGAAAGGAATACAAATCAATATTAATCCTTTCCTATACAAAATATACCGAACAGGTGAAGTACATTAAGTACACGGTCTAGTCTTTTCTAATGCGATAAAGTTACATAATGTCTATTTATTTTTAAGAAAGGGGTATTTACATGGGTTTGCCTTGGTATCGTGTTCATACTGTTGTATTGAATGATCCCGGTCGATTGCTTTCTGTCCATATAATGCATACAGCTCTAGTTTCTGGTTGGGCTGGCTCGATGGCTCTATATGAATTAGCGGTTTTTGATCCCTCTGACCCTGTTCTTGATCCAATGTGGAGACAAGGCATGTTCGTTATACCCTTCATGACTCGTTTAGGAATAACTAATTCGTGGGGGGGTTGGAGTATTTCAGGAGGAACTATAACAAATCCAGGCATTTGGAGTTATGAAGGTGTGGCAGGGGCACATATTTTGTTTTCTGGTTTGTGCTTCTTGGCAGCCATCTGGCATTGGGTTTATTGGGACCTAGAAATATTCTCTGATGAACGTACGGGAAAACCTTCTTTAGATTTGCCCAAGATCTTTGGAATTCATTTATTTCTATCAGGAGTGGCTTGCTTTGGCTTCGGCGCATTTCATGTAACAGGCTTATATGGTCCTGGAATATGGGTGTCTGATCCTTATGGACTAACTGGAAAAGTACAATCTGTAAATCCAGCATGGGGTGCGGAAGGCTTTGATCCTTTTGTTCCGGGGGGAATAGCTTCTCATCATATTGCAGCAGGTACATTGGGCATATTAGCAGGTCTATTCCATCTTAGTGTCCGTCCGCCTCAACGTCTATATAAAGGATTACGTATGGGTAATATTGAAACTGTGCTTTCCAGTAGTATTGCTGCTGTTTTTTTTGCAGCTTTTATTGTTGCTGGAACTATGTGGTATGGTTCAGCAACTACCCCAATCGAATTATTTGGCCCCACTCGTTATCAGTGGGATCAGGGGTACTTCCAGCAAGAAATATATCGAAGAGTTGGGGCCGGACTAGCCGAAAATCTGAGTTTATCGGAAGCTTGGTCTAAAATTCCCGAAAAATTAGCTTTTTACGATTACATTGGTAATAATCCGGCGAAAGGGGGATTATTCAGAGCAGGTTCAATGGATAGCGGGGATGGAATAGCTGTTGGGTGGTTAGGGCACCCCGTATTTAGAGATAAAGAAGGGCGCGAGCTCTTTGTACGTCGTATGCCCACTTTTTTTGAAACATTTCCGGTAGTTTTGGTAGATGGAGACGGAATTGTGAGGGCCGATGTTCCTTTTAGAAGGGCAGAATCCAAGTATAGTGTTGAACAAGTAGGGGTAACTGTTGAATTCTATGGTGGCGAACTCAATGGAGTCATTTATAGTGATCCCGCTACTGTTAAAAAATATGCTAGGCGTGCCCAATTAGGTGAAATTTTTGAATTAGACCGGGCTACTTTGAAATCCGATGGTGTTTTTCGTAGCAGTCCAAGGGGTTGGTTCACTTTTGGACACGCTACGTTTGCTTTGCTTTTCTTTTTCGGACACATTTGGCACGGTGCCAGAACCTTGTTCAGAGATGTTTTTGCCGGTATTGATCCAGATTTGGATGCTCAAGTAGAATTTGGAGCATTTCAAAAAATCGGAGATCCAACTACAAGGAGACAAGCAGTCTGATACAAAATGACTTTGTCATCTTTTACCTCTCTTTTTTTTTTTTATTTATTTTATTATAGTTAGAGTATTTAAATTTAGATTTAGATAGAGTCTTTCTATTTATAATTTATTAATTTCTAATTTATATAATGAAGCTATAATTTATATTTTCGATATTAATCGAATCTATTATCTATTTCATATTCAATATTTTTTAATATTTATAATAGAAGATATTAGAATAATATTGAAAAATGAGAGATATAATCTATTGAATAGTAATAATAATTGACTATACTATATAGTATATATAGTAAAAATAGTATATATATAGTAAAACTCACTATAGAGTATATAGTTATATAATAATATAGTCTATTTATATATAGAGAATATAGTAATAGTAAATTGAGTAAATTATCAATTTAAATTGACAATTTATTTAGTAAATGATCCAAAATGAATAGGTGTGGAAGCTATAATTGTAAACCACGATCGAATCTATGGAAGCATTGGTTTATACATTTCTCTTAGTTTCGACTTTAGGGATAATATTTTTCGCTATCTTTTTTCGAGAACCACCTAAAGTTCCAACTAAAAAAATTAAATGATTTTTCATTATTTACATTGAAGTGACGAGCCCCCCATATTCATATTGGGGGCTCGTCACTTCAACTAGTCCCCATGTTCTTCGAAGGGATCTCTTAATTTTTGAGAGGGTTGCCCAAAAGCAGTATATAAGGCGTACCCAGTAAAGCTTACAAGTAAACCGGATATGGAGATGGCGACTAGGGTTGCTGTTTCCATTTTTTTTTTTTTCGAAAATTTCAAGATCGCGATAATGCCGTTTATTTACAACTACAACGAAATGGTATACAAAGTCAACAGATTACAACCCATGATGAAAGAGGATTTATGGCTACAAAAACCGTTGATAGTAGTTCGAAATCTGGGCCAAGACGAACTGGCGTAGGGAGTTTATTGAAACCATTGAATTCGGAATATGGAAAAGTAGCTCCAGGGTGGGGGACTACACCACTTATGGGAGTCGCAATGGCTCTATTTGCAATATTTCTATCTATTATTTTGGAAATTTATAATTCATCCGTTTTACTGGATGGAATTTCAATCAATTAGTTCATAAAAACTAGGACTTCCCGGTTTTTTAATCAAAAAAGATTATTTTACTTAGACTTACTTAATGCTTAAAATACTTAATACTTCAACTTAAGATTACTTAAGACTTGGATTTATAGACCATTCTGGTAGTTCGATCGTGAAATTTATTTGTTTCGATATTTCATTTCCGGAATATGAGCGTGTGACTTGTTATAATTGATCCTATTGATAATACAGAGAATGGATCTGTCATCTCTATCAAGATGATTCTACTTCGTCAGATATTTATTCTAGTCTCTGGAGCACGGACTATATAGAATAGATAAATAAAAGAAATATTTGAACTATGATTCATACCTATTATTCAGATCTCGCAACCGGACTAAAAAAAGGGGGAAATAGGTCTTTTATAAATAAAATAAAACAATTTTTCCTTCAGACTTCTTTTGACCGAAAGAAAACTCTTTATCTAGATTTTATCGAGTCATTACATTCATTGAATGAAGTGATGATCAAATGGTTTTTACTCATAGAACCTTTGAATTTAGCTTTGGCTTTCTTAAATCATCGTGGTTCTAGTATGAATCTGAGGTTTCAATTGATTCATAGGGTCTCAACAAGAGAATTCCTAAAAAAAAAAAAAAAAATAGGGAAGAGAAGATTCAAAAGGCCTATCACAATTCACATAAAGAAAGACAGATGAGCCAACTTGAGATTGTATTTCTTGGCATTATCATCACAAAGAAGAGATTCCG